ACTTCCATGATCTCTTCCCGAACCAAACATGAATCTTTCGATTCATTTGGCTCTCACGCTCCATTTTTTATTTTATGGACATTCCCGTATCTTTTTTTAATATAATGAGCCTATCCTCTCTATTTCTGTTTGTATTCAAACATATCAAAACCGATACAAGAACAGAATATTAGGAGGACTCTTCCGACCAGACAAAAAATCTATAATTGTCAGCAAAGTTGTTTCTTTATTTGTTTTTTATTTCATTGAAAATAGATATTTCTATATTATAGAAATATAGAAAATTTGAAAATTGAAATTTTCATTTTATTTCCTTTTTTATTCAAATCCAAAAATTCCCCCTCTTTACACATAACATAGGTTGCCGATTCGGCATTGGATAATATAATAAAGGGCAAGGCGCCCTTTCTTTATTCTAGTAAATGGTTCAAATCATTTTATCGATATGAGTGTTCTATATCGGAAAAATTATCAACTATTCTTTTTTAAACCATTTCGTTATTAACGTAGTGGTAGAAAGAGTACCATGTTGTGCCCGGACTTCAAACAGTTTAGCTTTAACCATGTTAATGGTCTCACATTATTGGTTGGCTGATAGAGAATCAAAGTTAACTTACCAATGAATAACGAAATGCTATGGTTCTTACATATGATTTATCAATTTACTCAGAAGGAATTCGTCGAGATTATGCACTTTTTCCTATTTATCCTATAAAAATATGGAATAACATAAATAAAGTGCAGTCGGTTAGATCCAACCTATTCGTGAAATATACAACTCGCACACACTCCCTTTCCAAAAAAAATCAATACACCAAGCACTACACTTAGATTTATTGGATTTGTTGCTAAAATATCGGTATTAAACCCGAAACTCCCGGCGGATGGCCAGTGGCCTAAGGAAACGAAAGAATCGGTTACATTTTTCATATGCTCTCCTCTTATAGATAGGACTAAGAAAGAACAGAGTTCTTTTTGTATCACTTGACTCGCCCTTTTTTTATTGATTTCTTTTTCTTAATTTCCCGTTTTTTTTTAATGTTAATGGGAGTAGATTAAATCTATTTATTGAATTTGAGATTGAGAATTACAAAATTTCTTATTTTTTTTTGAAGTATCCGATAAGATACTTATTAAGTTAGGTCCTGGGTCTCATATCAATTGCAAAATATCTCCTTTGTTCAAACACTTCCTAAAAGAAAAATCAAAATTCCATCGTACTAAACTAAGGATGGGAAGGAAGAAAGCGAGTGAATCCACAAATTCCTCATCCTCAAATCACTCCTTCCCGGGGTATTGTCGCAACAAATACATAATTGTAGGAATAAAGTATTGATATAATTCACAGAAGCAAATGGCAACGAGTTAATAAAATAAGAAAAAAGTAGGTAACGTACTTTTTTACATTTTCATTCTAGGATAAAATTAAACAAAAGGATTCGCAAATAAAAGCGCTAATGCCACGACCAGTCCATAAATTGTTAAAGCTTCCATAAAAGCTAGACTAAGTAATAAAGTACCCCGTATTTTTCCTTCTGCTTCTGGTTGTCTCGCAATACCTTCTACGGCTTGGCCTGCAGCAGTACCTTGACCAACTCCAGGTCCAATAGAAGCAAGCCCTACGGCCAATCCAGCAGCAATAACGGAAGCGGCAGAAATCAGTGGATTCATGATGATAGGTTCCTCGCACCAAAAAAAAATGGTTAATGATACAATCAACCAATGAATTATTACTTATTTGATCACAAAAATCTATTGAGTCGAAGTAACTTAAACTTCGAATAAAATAAAAAAAATAATGAAATTAATATAGAAATATAGATAGAGATAACCCCTATATAACTAGTATATATCTAATATCACATATACATTTGTTTCTTTCATAACGTAAACCGCCCGCATTTTCTTTTTATATTGAATCGGATTCTAGAAGAATTCTTCGAAAAATATACAGGGGCTGTGGCTGGCCTTATAAACATTCCATATATCTAGTGGTGACCCCCACTAACTCATCCGCCATTTCGTAATATTGTCTATCTTTCCTCCTACAACTCTAGTCGTATATATATGTATTTATATCTATTATGTTCCTCAACTAAGAACCAATCTTGAACTATGCATTGCCTCAATTGGGATAAGCTTAAAAATAAAGACTATTTCGAAAACTAATCAATGATGACCCTCCATGGATTCCCCTATATAAGCCGCGGCTAAAGTTGCAAAAATAAGAGCTTGAATACCGCTTGTAAATAATCCAAGAAACATGACAGGTATAGGAACTACTAAAGGTACTAAAGAAACAAGAACAACAACTACTAATTCATCAGCTAATATATTCCCGAAAAGTCGAAAACTAAGAGATAAAGGTTTTGTGAAATCTTCTAGGATGTTAATTGGTAAAAGTATTGGAGTTGGTTGAATGTATTTTCCGAAATAACCCAATCCTTTTTTGGTAAGACCCGCATAAAAATATGCTACTGACGTGAGTAAAGCTAAAGCAACAGTAGTATTTATATCATTTGTGGGGGCGGCTAGCTCCCCATGAGGTAACTGTATGATTTTCCAAGGTAAAAGGGCACCTGACCAATTCGAAACAAAAATAAATAGGAACATAGTTCCAATAAAGGGAACCCAAGGGCCATATTCTTCTCCAATCTGAGTTTTGCTCAAGTCTCGAATAAATTCAAGGACATATTCGAAGAAATTCTGACCGTCGGTCGGAATTGTTTGTGGATTCCGAACGGATATGATGACTGAACCTAATAAGATAGCAATTACGACCCAAGAAGTGATAAGTACTTGGGCATGAATTTGTAAACCTCCTATTTGCCAATATAAATGTTGGCCTACTTCTACACCTGATATATCGTATAACCCTTTGAGTGTTTTAATGGAACATGGTATAACATTCATATTGTCCTCTGACAGAAATCGAACTGAAAAAAAGAATTATTTTGATTCAACCATCTCTTTCTCGACTCATCTACTTTCATCATTAATCATATAGTTAGGATACCAAGAAATCACATAACATAATATCAATATCCCATTTTATCTCTTTTTAAAAATGAAAGACAAGAATAGTAACCGATCCAATAAATCAAAATAATTAACTAATCTTATTATTATTATTCTTAATCATAACATAATCAACGACTTCTTATATAGCTAGAACGGCCCTCACAAATTGCGGATACCAATTTGTTAAGAATCAATCGGATTGAAGCTATAGCGTCATCGTTAGCTGGAATCGAAATATCTGCGAGATCTGGGTCACAATTTGTATCGATTAAACAAATCGTCGGAATTCCCAAAATGACACATTCTCGAAGAGCTGTATATTCTTCTTGCTGATCAACGATTATTACAATATCGGGCAATTCAGTCATATATTTGATCCCGCCCAGATATGTTTGCAAAGTAGATAATTTTCTCTTCAACATTGCTGCATCTCTTTTAGAGAGACGGTTGAGTTTCCCCATCTTTTGTTCTGCTCTTAAGTCTCTGAACTTATGAAGTCTCGTTTCCGTAGTGGACCAATTCGTTAACATACCCCCGAGCCATTTTCTATTAACATAATGACATCGAGCCCTTATTGCAGCTGATGCTACTAAATCCGCTGCTTTATTTTTGGTACCAACAATTAAGAAGTTTTTTCCTCGACTTGCTGCATCAAAAACTAAATCGCAGGCTTCCGATAAAAAACGAGCAGTTCTAGTGAGATTTATAATATGAATACCTTTACGCTTTGCAGAGATGTAAGGGGCCATTCTAGGATTCCATTTCTTAGTACCATGACCAAAATGAACTCCTGCTTCCATCATCTCTTCCAAATGGATGTTCCAATATCTTCTTGTCATCTTTCCCACGCTTTCTTTTTTTTTTAACAAATAAACAAATAAATAATTGTTCCTACGGAACCTTCTGCCGGGATTGACCGTTGATACACAGCCCAAACCATTAATTTTTTTTATTACTTAACTATTACTTAACTTAATTTCTTCATTTTATTTAGTACCCAATCAATAACTAGTAAAGTAAAAAGAAAAATATCTCCTTAAGAATTATGAATTCGCTTAAATGATTTTTCTGGTGTGTCATAGAAATTGCTTGGGGCGCAAGAACAAAAAAATTCTCTATGGTGTAACAAAATATCTCTCATTTCCAACTCGAATAGATTTTTCCTTTTTATTTCCAAATGAATGTCTTGCCTTGAGCGGTGCACTAATTTTTTGAATCCAGTACCGACAGGGATAATCCCGCCCAAAACAACATTTTCTTTCAGACCCTTCAACCAATCAATACGACCCCGTAGAGCAGCTTTTGCCAAAACTCTAGCAGTTTCTTGAAAACTTGCTTCGGATATGAAACTTTGAGTATTCAGAGATGCCCTCGTTATTCCCAATAAAATTGCCCGATAACAGATTGCTTCGTCTAAAGCACGCCCTGCTCGTTCCGCTCGCAACAATCCGATTAGTTCTCCAGGTAAAAAAACATTAGACATTCCATCTTCTGAAACCAACACTTTTGATGTTACTTGCCGTACAATAATCTCTATATGTCTATTATGGATCTGTACCCCCTGGGATCGATAAACCTTTTGGATCTTATTAACCAAAGAGATACGACTTTGGGCTATGGTTAGCTCAGCTCCAATTAAGAATCCCCAAGGAATTCCAAGAACTCTTGGTATACGCTCGTTCCAACCTTCAACTCTCCTTTCAAGGTTCATCGATATTGAACCAATCGAGCGCACTTCTAAGATTTGTTCCACTTTTGGAAGACCTTGCGTTATGTCACCAGATCGGGATTTTTCATATATAAATGTAACTAATGTATCTCCTTCAGAAAGGGTTTCTCCATAATGTCCATGAACAGTCGCTCCTGGAGTGGCCAAATAAGGCTTAGCTGATCTTATAATTAAAGAGTCAACATGAACAATTAAAATTTGACCAGATTTTTTTATGTGTGGTCCGTATTTAAATAGACATATATTTTCACAAAAAAATTGTCCAATGCTAATTGTTGTGGATGTCTCTTCACAATAATTGTAATGTAGAAAGCACCAATTCAAATGGGATGGATTCAAAATGATGTTATTGCATGGACTGGGATTATAAATCCTCCTATTTTCATCTATTAAACAGTATTTAAGTACTTCAAGTACTTGGAAGGTCTGTTTAAAATTGTCAAGTAGCCAATATTTGTTTAACAAGATCTGATTATGAGTTATTAAATGGTAAGATGAATAAAAGTTCACTATTTTAGGTACTATTGTACCTAAGGGGCCCAACAAACCCTTAATTGGAGTTATGGGATTCGATTCTTTTGCCACATTGTTATATTTTGAACCGTTGAATGGACCAACTCGAAAACAATTGAATGATGACAAAATTCTCAAAGATTGGCCTTCCTTATTTCGATTCAACAACGTACCAATAGTTCCTTGATGCTGGGTAACTAATGGAATCTTCACTTTGGAATAAAAAGGATTGATATTGGTGCGATCTAATCCATTATCAGGAATCAATCCCGAACCTGCCGTATCGTACCTTTTTCCGGTATATGAAATAGTAGACTTGACTAATTCAATTCTTATGAAATCACGAATCAGATCATTTGCCCTTACTTCAACAAAGGAAGCATGAACCTCTTCCATAGAACCGTTTTTTTCTTGGTCCCAATTCAATACTAAGCAAGTCCGAACTAATTGAATACTTGTGTGATAAATTCCTCGAATTGACTTTCCATTTCCATAAAGGATATAATTAACAACTCTAAGCTGGACATTTTCTTTTTCCTGCAAGAGATCTTGAGGGAAAAGTTTTGCTAAATTTATCCCATCAGCTATTTCATATGTGACTACGGGTCGAACCAAAACAAAATACTTTTTTTTGATAGGTGTGATCCGTTGGACATAGATCCAATTTTTCGATTTTTTTTTTGATTCCTTAGAATTTTTTTTTTCCGTTCCTGGTGGTATCAAAATGCCACTGTGTCTGGATATCTTATCTGTCTCTCCGGGAAAATGAATATCTCCAGAAAAGATTTTCAGTTCAATACTTTTTTTTTTTCTCTCCACTCGGACTAATCCACCTACTCGGCTTCTTGTATTTGTATTTAAAGCGAGTTGTGTATCTACTCCAATGATACTATTGTTCCGGACCATTATAGACGAAGATCCGGGTAAGATATGCACCTCTTCGGGAATAAAAAAAAACCGATCCACTTTCATTTGGTATTTCGGACTAAATTCTTTTGCTCCTCGATACTCAATCAAATCTTCTTTTTTTACTATTGAATCCACCTCCGCGGTCCCATATTTAGTAATTCCCGAACTCTTTCTTCTGTATCGTGGATCATCAAAATAAGCAAGAATACTATTTCTACGTAAAATACCATTTATGGGTATTTCAATCGAAATACCAAAAGAGGATATTAATTCTTTCTCTCGTCCTTGATCGTATTGTAATGGGATGAGAAATCTATTTCTTCGTCTTTTCGCCAAGAAATCAGAATTCTCTTGGAGAATCGAAGGGTATATGAAATTCCAATGACCATTGGATATAATTCGATCAAGTCTTGAATAATCAAGAATTTCCCTATCTTTTTTACGAGTACCAGAAGGATCCAACAATTTATGTCTTACTCGATCCTTAGTGATTGAGAGGTCAGAGCTATATCTTTCGTCGACAGAAAAAGAATGAACATTCATTTGATCTTGATCCTTGTGAAGCGAAAAAGACACTATACTGGATCTGCACGGACCCCCCGCTAATATCCATAAATGACTTGTTTTTGGTAATAGATGAACATTACTATATGTATATTCAGGTGCGTGGTAGACATCAGTACTCCAGTGCATTTCCCCCTCTGATTCAGAATAAATATGTTTTCGAACCCTCTCTTTAAAATGAAAAGTAGACGTTCCGGCACGAATCTCGGCAATCACTTGTTCAGATTCTACATATTGATCATTTTGAACTAAAATCAAACTTTTTGGTGGAATATTCACACTATGTATAATATCACGACTCTCAATAGTTACATACAAGTCTATAGAACATAGAAAAGCAGGATGCCCATGACGGGTACGTGTGGGATGAACCAAATACTCATTGAACTTTATTTTTCCATTAGAAGGAGCTCGTACATGTTCGGCAGTACCGCCTGTGAATACTCCACCCGTATGAAAAGTTCTTAATGTTAGTTGAGTCCCCGGTTCCCCAATTGATTGACCCGCAATAATACCTATGGCTTCCCCCAACTCGACCAGGTCGCCGTGAGTGGGGCTTCTGCCATAACATAATTGACAGATCCAAGATGTATTCCTGCAAGTAAAAGGGGTTCGAATATATATTGGTTGTGCTCGAAAGGTTATGAATCGATTGGCAAGTCCAATCCCAATATCTTGATTTCGAGCGGCAATGCATCGTATCCCCATATATATATCGTCTGCTAATACACGACCAATTAGGGTTTGGACAAAAATTTTTTCTG